GAACTATTGTATCAAGCTTTTTCATAACAATTTTGATTAGAGATGAATTTTGTAACATTTGACTTCGTACCACTGAAAGATTTAGCCTAATACTTAAAAAATAACCCAAAAAGTGAAATGAATGCTGGGATAATTGGTTTATATCGATCGTTCTTGGTTGAGACCAAATATCAAAATGACATTGCCATAAATAGATAAAATAGTATTTCCATTTATTTATCAAAAGAGGCGTATTCTTTGAAACCAGAATTGATTTTCCTTGATATCTAACATAATGGATGAAAGGATCCCTGAAGGATGATAAGGTATATGATAAATTCTTAACAAATATTTCTGCAAGATGTTCTATTTTTTCATAGAAAAAAATTCGCTCAAAAAAAACGCGAAAATATTTCAATCGTAACTGAGAGGATTTATTACGTAGAAAAAGAAAGATAGATTCGTATTCCCATACATATAAATTATATAGTAGTAAGAAAAATCTTGGATTACTTTTAAAAAAAAAAGTAGAAATCGATTTTTTTGGAGTAAAAAAACTGTTCTCGTCACAATAGTAATAAAAAAACAACCTTAATAAGTGAAAGAAAAAGACATCTTTTATCCAATATCGAAAGATTTGAACCAAGATTTCCAGATGGATAGGATAGGGTATTCTTATATCTGACTTATGATTGAAATATATAAATTTATCTTCGAAAAAAGGAAAAATGGAATGAATTGATCCCAAATTTGGATAAGATTTTACGATTTCTAACTCTTTTAAGGAAGATATATATAATTGTAGAGAAAATAGAATCTCTAGAACGACAACAAAACCTTCGAATATTATTTGAGAATAATAATTATTGTTATAACCCCAAAAAGGATTTTTGTTAGAATCATTAACAATAATGATCAAATGAGTCTGTTGATACATTCGAGTAATTAAACGTTTTACAATTAGTAAACTAAATTTATTATTATAACCTACATTTTCCACAAAAATGGATCCACGACTATAAGCGAGTCCATAAATATACTCCCGAAAAAAAAGCGGGTATAGGATGTCCCGGTGGCGAGATCTATGGAGTTCTAAAAATACGCAATATTCCTCCATTTTAAAAAATCCTATTTAGTCAAATAAAGAATCAGAGATTCATTGGATTATCAAATGATACATAGTGCGATATGGTCAAAACAGGGAATTCTATATATATCTAAATTTGAATATATAAATAAAAAACGAATTCTATATATTGTATATAGATACCTAGAAAACAAGCAAAACCTATCAACGGACTCGCTCCAATCGCTTTTTCCACCTAATTTTTGTTCTAGGATAACAAGCTAATTAGGAATCCTTTATTTTTTTCAACCCAATCACTCTTTTGATTTTGGAAAAAAATATCTTTATCAATATACTCTTTCTTTTACACATACACATTTCTCGCTATCCCCAAATTTAATGGAAAATTGCTTTATAGTTAGGACTCATAATAAAAATAAATAATCCATTCACAGGAAAAGCTTTTCCCACATAAAGCACTAACCTCTTTTTAACGTATAATTAGATGGGGTAATCATTCAAATACAAAATAAATGAAAGCTCGTTACTTTTTGTTTCCCTATAATTAGAGCCGCCAAGCTCTATCCCTTTATAAATTAAACCCAACTGAATTTTTTTGTTCCGAGCCAAGAATTCAAACAAAAATTTGGACCGGATACATATAAGAGTGAAATACTTTTCGAATTCGTGATTGATTGATACGACATGCTACTTTTTCCATTCATTCCCTTCTGGATCAGTCGTGGTTTTACAAACTCTACCGATGGTATGGACGAACAAATTGCTTCATAGAAATGTGTAAAAAATGGAGTCGCTCTTAAAAGCCGAGTACTCTACCATTGAGTTAGCAACCCCAAATACTATTTATTTATTAAATTTATAAATAGGATGGGTGTGTATATCCAATCGCAATAAAAACAACACAAATAAAAGATTGAATTGTCTAAAAAAATATTAGACATTCCAAAATGGAAAAAACTCAAAATATCGAAGGCGAATAGATTCTCAACATAAAAATGAACAGATAAAACAAAAAATTTTCTCTCAAAAAATAAAAAATGATAGACCACCCCTTGATATCCACTATTTACTATGTTATCCATTCTACATTATTCTATATTAAATTTTTTTATTAATATATATGTATGTATTATTTCGTTTTTTATTTACCTCTCAATTCAAATTCAATTAATTACCTTTCAATCATAATCAAACAAATAAGGGATTCCTTGTTTTTGTATCGTAGAAAATCCACCATTTGATAAATTAAATGGAGCCTATAATTAACATAAGTAAATGGATCCATTTATTCACGATCGGATTATATTTATTTGATACACTGTTGTCAATATTAGTATTGAAAAAAAGAATAAATTGAGAAAACAAATAAAATGGAACAACCGCCCTATGTATGTTATGTGAAAAAACATCGAAAAACTAAATAGCCGTTTTCCC